AATTCATATTCGTAAAATAAAAATAGTAAATTAATAAAAAAATTGACGCAATATATATTTATATGGATTTCTATAGTTATGCCAAAAAATGAATTCATCTCAGTTAGTTCGCAAGAAGAAAAAAAAGGGTCTGTTGAATTTCAAGTATTATGTTTCACCAATAAGATACGGCGACTTAGCTCACATTTGGAATTACACAAAAAAGACTATTCATCTCAGAGAGGTCTACGGAAAATTTTGGGAAAACGTCAACGGCTTTTGGGTTATTTTTTACAAAAAAATAGAGTACGCTATAAAGAATTAATCAGCCAATTGAATATTCGAGAGATAAAAAAACGTTAATTTGAACAATTCTTTTCTTTGATTTAGATGAACTTCTTTTTGTTTTCAGCAATTCATGGAAGAAGAAATAAGGAAAAAACTTATGACTGGACCAGGTACAAGAAAAGATCTAATGATAGTTAATATGGGGCCTCACCACCCATCAATGCACGGCGTTCTTCGACTCATTGTTACTTTAGATGGAGAAGATGTTATTGACTGTGAACCAATAATAGGTTATTTGCACAGAGGAATGGAAAAAATTGCGGAAAACCGAACAATTATACAATATTTGCCTTATGTAACACGTTGGGATTATTTAGCTACTATGTTCACAGAAGCAATAACTATAAATGCACCAGAGCAATTAGGAAATATTCAAGTACCTAAAAGGGCTAGCTATATCCGAGCTATTATGTTGGAGTTAAGTCGTATAGCGTCTCATTTATTATGGCTTGGACCTTTTATGGCGGATATTGGTGCACAAACCCCCTTCTTCTACATTTTCAGAGAAAGAGAATTGATATATGATCTATTCGAAGCGGCCACTGGCATGAGAATGATGCATAATTATTTTCGAATCGGAGGAGTCGCTGCCGATCTACCTTATGGTTGGATAGATAAATGTTTGGATTTCTGTGAGTATTTTTTAACAGCAATTGCTGAATATCAAAAGCTTATTACGCGAAATCCTATTTTTTTAGAACGAGTTGAGGGGGTAGGCATTATTGGCGGAGAAGAGGCAATAAATTGGGGATTGTCAGGACCAATGTTACGGGCTTCCGGAATACCATGGGATCTTCGTAAAGTTGATAATTATGAATGTTATGAAGAATTTGATTGGGAAGTTCAATGGCAGAAGGAGGGCGATTCATTAGCTCGTTATTTAATCCGAATTGGGGAAATGGTGGAATCCGTAAAAATTATTCAGCAAGCTCTAGAAGGAATTCCCGGGGGGCCATATGAAAATTTGGAAAGCCGGCGCTTTAATATAGTAAGAGATCCTGAATGGAATAATTTTGAATATAGATTCATTAGTAAAAAGCCGTCTCCCGCTTTTGAGTTATCGAGACAAGAACTTTATGTAAGAGTCGAGGCCCCAAAGGGCGAATTGGGAATTTATTTGATAGGAGATCAGAGTTCTTTTCCGTGGAGATGGAAAATTCGCCCGCCGGGTTTTATAAATTTACAAATTCTTCCTCAGTTAGTTAAAAGAATGAAATTGGCTGATATTATGACAATACTAGGTAGCATAGATATCATTATGGGAGAAATTGATCGTTGAAATGATAATTGAGACAACAGGAGTACAAGCTATTAATTCTTTTTCTATATTGGAATCCTTAAAAGAAGTCTATGGGATTATATGGATGCTTGTACCTATTTTTATTCTTATTTTGGGAATCACAATAGGTGTACTAGTAATTGTATGGTTAGAAAGAGAAATATCCGCAGGGATACAACAACGTATTGGACCTGAGTATGCCGGTCCCTTGGGAATTCTTCAAGCTCTAGCAGATGGAACAAAACTACTTTTCAAAGAAAACCTTCTTCCAGCAAGAGGAGATGGGGGGTTATTTAGTCTTGGACCCTCCATAGCAGTCATATCAATTCTACTAAGTTATTCAGTAATTCCTTTTAGCTATCGACTTATTCTAGTCGATCTCAGTAATGGTGTTTTTCTATGGATAGCCATTTCCAGTATTGCTCCCATCGGGCTTCTTATGTCAGGATATGGATCAAACAATAAATATTCCTTTTTAGGTGGTCTGCGGGCTGCTGCCCAATCTATTAGTTATGAAATACCATTAACTCTTTGTGTGTTAGCAATATCTCTACGTGCGATTCGTTGAGGCATAAATTTTCCACCATTTTTTCTTTCAAAAGTTTTCTAAGAATGAACTAAACCAGATAGTTAGATGAGTGAAAGAAAACAGCCTTTAAATTCGCAGTAAAAAGATTGAGTCTCATTTCCCTATGTACAAGAATTGCGCCACGAGTCATAGAAGCAAATAGAAGGAGTAAAGAAAAACTATTTACCCCAAGACAAGTTGATTTGTTATCATGGCTTGAAGCGGGTTAAACAGATCGATTCTTTGGAGTTCGTGCTATCATATCTATTACTATACAAGACACGAATTGTCGAAGAGATTGAGCAAAACTGAGTGGATGGTTAGGAACACCAAGGTACACAAAGGATTTGTAATAGAGATTTTCGAAGTTATCGGAAAAATTACACAAAAACGAAATACTAATTGGGGCTTAAAATTAGTAGAAATTTTCAAGTAGTACTCCCCAGAATTCCGATCTAGAGTATGCTGCTATCCACCGATAAAGTGAATGACTATCAGGAACGAAGCAATCCTTTACTTTTTTGCCAAAAACAGAAATAAAAATAGAAAGAATGTAATTGAAAAATTTTTGATTATTCTTGTCCTATCCTATAACTGTATTAAGATAAGAGAGCTACACTTCATGTTCATTTTTTTGCGTAATAATCAAAACGGATAGGGCAAGACTTTTTATTTTACTATTTCTAATAAGAGTGGTTTCGACAGGTTTAAAATTAAGTCTCAATAAAAAACCGAATAACAAAAAGTAAAGGATGAGATAAATTCAGAAGCCCTTTAGTATAGCAGACAGAATTCCGTTGGTCTAATTCGGGACCTTTCGATTTCTTTTTACTCTATTTATACAAAAATATCAAGATTAAAGAATATCGAACCAGTCCTTAGATTTATGGGGGACCCTCGAGGAGCCGTATGAGGTGAAAATCTCATGTACGGTTTTGTAATAGCGCTGATAACAGTGATCTTATCACCGACTAGAATTATCTAACAGTTTAAGTACAGTTGATATAGTTGAGACACAGTCCAAATATGGTTTTTGGGGGTGGAATTTGTGGCGTCAACCTATAGGATTTCTCGTTTTTCTAATTTCTTCTCTAGCTGAATGTGAAAGATTGCCTTTTGATTTACCAGAAGCAGAGGAAGAATTAGTAGCAGGTTATCAAACCGAATATTCGGGTATTAAATTTGGTTTATTTTATGTTGCTTCCTATCTAAATCTACTAGTTTCTTCATTATTTGTAACAGTTCTTTACTTGGGAGGCTGGAATTTATCTATTCCGTACATCCCCGTTGCTGACCTTTTTGAAATAAATGCAAGGGATGGAGTCTTTGGAACAACAATTGGGATTTTCATTACACTAGCGAAAACCTTTTTGGTCTTGTTCATTTCTATTACAACAAGATGGACGTTACCTAGACTGAGAATGGACCAATTATTAAATCTTGGATGGAAATTTCTTTTGCCTATTTCTTTAGGAAATTTATTATTAACAACTTCTTCCCAACTCCTTTCACTATAATATAAGCAAAATAGAATATTTCCTATTCACTAGTAACTAGATTGATAACTTATCTCCAACAAGAGAAAGAAACAAACAAATTTTTTATCGATATTTAGGATATGTTCCCTATGGTAACCGGGTTCCTGAATTATGGTCAACAAACAGTACGGGCAGCTAGGTACATTGGTCAAGGTTTTTTGATTACCTTATCCCACGCTAATCGTTTACCTGTAACTATTCAATACCCTTATGAAAAATTGATTACATCAGAGCGTTTTCGTGGTCGAATCCACTTTGAATTTGATAAATGCATTGCTTGTGAAGTATGTGTTCGTGTATGTCCTATAGATCTACCTGTTGTAGACTGGAAATTAGAAACTGATATTCGAAAGAAACGTTTACTTAATTACAGTATTGATTTCGGAATCTGTATATTTTGTGGTAATTGCGTTGAGTATTGCCCAACAAATTGTTTATCAATGACTGAAGAGTATGAGCTTTCTATGTATGATCGTCATGAATTAAATTATAATCAAATTGCTTTAGGCCGTTTACCGATTTCAATAATTGACGATTACACAATTCGAACTATATTGAATTGGCCTCAATTCAATAAAAAAGAAATACCTTGATTCACGAACCCTACTTTTTGATTACTAGGGTTGTTATTTTTAGTTATTTACAAAGAAAAAAACTAAAAATAACATCGATTGATCTGATTGCTTCATGAAAATTGAGGATTTACTTGGAATTTTTTTAATGTAATGGTTTCAACTATATTCGAACTTGCTTTTCAGATAAAGGACGCGATTAGTCTACTAACTGCACCGACATCAATTCGCATGCATTAGAATTGCATTCAACTAGGTAAATAGATCAACTTAACTTATTTTCTCCTGGTCAGTTCAATAAGATCATGAAAGAGTCCGATTTTTATAGCTTTTTTTCATCAAATGGATTTACCTGGACCAATACATGATTTTCTTTTAGTCTTTCTGGGATCAGGTCTTATAGTAGGAGGCCTAGGGGTAATATTATTTACCAATCCCATTTTTTCTGCTTTTTCGTTGGGATTGGTTCTTGTTTGTATATCTTTATTCTATATTCTAGCAAACTCTCAGTTTGTAGCTTCTGCACAACTCCTTATTTACGTAGGAGCTATAAATGTTCTAATAATATTTGCTGTAATGTTCATCAACGGTTTAGAATATGACACAAATTTTCGTCTTTGGACTCTTGGAGACGGAATTACTTTGTTCGTTTGTACCAGTATTTTTGTTTTATTAATTAGTACTATTCTAAATACGTCCTGGTACGGAATTATTTGGACTACAAAATTTAACCAGATTATAGAACAAGATTTGATAAATAATAGTCAACAAATTGGAATTCATTTATCAACAGATTTTTTTCTCCCGTTTGAACTCATTTCTATAATTCTTTTAGTTGCTTTGATAGGTGCAATTGCCGTGGCCCGTCAATAAAATTCAAAATTTTGAAAAGCATCCCAAAAGTTATTCTGTTTTATTGGATTCACTCAATTCTATTTTCATTTTTGTATACTATAAAAAATAGAAAAGTCAATCTATTACTAACAAGTTTCTTTGCTCTGTATTTTTTTGTTATATTCGAGTGAATGAAATTCTTGTTCATATTGAAATTAAAGAAATTAAGATTGATAAGGAGTTGCCCAATGATGCTCGAATATGTACTTGTTTTGAGTGCCTATTTATTTTCGATCGGTATCTATGGATTAATCACAAGCCGAAATTTAGTTCGAGCTCTTATGTGTCTGGAACTTATATTGAATGCGGTTAATCTAAATTTCGTAACATTTTCTGACTTTTTTGATAGTCGTCAATTGAAAGGAAACATTTTCTCCATTTTTGTTATAGCGATTGCAGCCGCTGAAGCAGCTATTGGGCCGGCTATTGTTTCGGCAATTTATCGTAACAGAAAATCAACTCGTATTAATCAATCGAATTTGTTGAATAAGTAGTATTATATTATAATATAATTTTTTATAATATAATAAAATAAGTAGTATTATATTTTTATTATAGAAATTTTAATAGTTAGCAATTCAAATTAGATTATTATATATGTAGAATCTTTCAAAAAGTAAGCAATCAAAGTATTTTTACCTCTTTTCTAAACCGACCCAGAAAAAGTTGATTCGACAAATTCTGGTGAATCATCGATTCGTCTGGTCTTTAAATATATAATTAATTTACATACAATACAGGGTTATACTAGATCGAAAATTAATGAGATTCAACAAAAGGTATAGATCCAATGTCACACTCCGTAAAGATTTATGATACATGTATAGGATGTACTCAATGTGTCCGAGCCTGCCCCACAGATGTATTAGAAATGATACCTTGGGACGGGTGTAAAGCTAAACAAATAGCTTCCGCACCAAGAACAGAGGACTGCGTTGGTTGTAAGAGATGCGAATCCGCCTGTCCAACCGATTTTTTAAGTGTTCGGGTTTATTTATGGCATGAAACAACTCGCAGTATGGGTCTAGCTTATTAATACGTTCCAGAAAAATCCACGCGAATCCAGTTGATTTTTGTTTACCGACAAAAACCCGCGCTCGAACTGAAACGAAATAAAAAAATATATCTTATTTTCGGCTTATTCGAGTACGGGTTTTTTAGTCCAAGTGTATTTTGTCTTTACCACGAATTTTTTTCCTTGGTTAACCTTAATTGTAGTTTTGCCTATATTTGCGGGTTCATTCATTTTCTTTCTCCCCCATAGGGGCAATAAGGTAATTAGATGGTATACTTTGTGTATATGTCTTTTAGAATTCCTACTAATAACCTATGTTTTCTGTTATCATTTCCAGCCAGACGACCCATTAATACAACTGGCCGAAGATTATAACTGGATTCGTTTTTTTAACTTACACTGGAGATTGGGAATAGACGGGCTTTCTATAGGACCCGTTTTACTGACGGGATTCATCACGACTTTAGCTACTTTAGCAGCTTGGCCGGTTACTCGGGATTCCCGATTATTCCATTTCTTGATGTTAGCAATGTATAGTGGTCAAGTAGGATTATTTTCTTCTCGAGACCTTTTACTTTTTTTTCTAATGTGGGAATTCGAATTAATTCCCGTTTATCTACTTTTATCCATATGGGGAGGAAAGAAACGTCTATACTCAGCTACAAAGTTTATTTTGTACACTGCAGGGGGTTCCATTTTTCTGTTAATGGGAGTTTTGGGTCTTGGGTTATATGGTTCTACTGAACCAACATTAAATTTTGAAACGTTAGCTAATAGATCGTATCCTGTGGGATTAGAAATAATATTCTATATTGGATTTCTTATTGCTTTTGCTGTCAAATCGCCGATTATACCTCTACATACATGGTTACCAGATACCCATGGAGAAGCGCATTATAGTACTTGTATGCTTTTAGCCGGAATACTATTAAAAATGGGAGCATATGGCTTGGTTCGGATCAATATGGAATTATTACCTCACGCTCATTCTATATTTTCTCCTTGGTTGGTGATAGTAGGCACAATACAAATAATCTATGCAGCCTCAGCATCTCTGGGACAACGTAATTTAAAAAAGAGAATAGCATATTCCTCTGTATCTCATATGGGTTTCATAATTATCGGAATTAGTTCTATAACTGATACGGGATTCAACGGGGCCCTTTTACAAATAATCTCTCATGGATTTATTGGTGCTGCGCTTTTTTTCCTAGCAGGAACTAGTTATGATAGAATACGCCTTGCTTATCTCGATGAAATGGGCGGAATAGCCGTTTCAATGCCAAAAATATTCGCACTCTTCAGTACTTTTTCGATGGCTTCCCTTGCGTTACCGGGCATGAGTGGTTTTTTTGCCGAATTAATAGTCTTTTTTGGAATAATTACCAGTCAAAAATTTTTTTTAATGTCAAAAGTCCTAATTACTTTTGGCATGGCAATTGGAATGATATTAACTCCTATTTATTTATTATCTATGTTACGCCAAATGTTCTATGGATACAAGTTATTAAATAGTGCAAACTCTTCTTTTTTTGATTCTGGTCCGAGAGAGTTATTTGTTTCACTCGCTATCTTTCTACCAGTACTAGGTATTGGCATTTACCCCGATTTCGTTCTCTCATTATCGGTTGAGAAGGTACAAGCTATCCTATCGAATTTTTTTTATAGATAGTTTGAATAAAAAAACTTTTTTACGTAACGCAAAAAACGAATTGGAATTTTAATCGGATAGTTTGACGTTTGTGAGAACCATTTGAATCACTATACTACTTGATTGAAATGGTTCTCGACGAGGCCTGCTTCTTTTTATATGTATATGGGATATACCCCGTTCTGCGGTTGTATTCGTCAGGTTAGGTCCTTTCTTCAATTCAATTTTTTAATATAAATGAACCATAACTGTGTAATCCTATTCCTAATAGATTGACCCCAAAATAGCATATCCAAATTATAAGAAATCCTATAGAAGCCACAATTGCAGAATTTTCACTTTTCAAATTGATATTTGTTTTAATATGCAAATAAATCGCGAATATAGTCCAAGTAATGAATGCCCACGTTTCCTTTGGGTCCCAATTCCAATATGATCCCCACGCTTCATTAGCCCATACTGCTCCTGAAAGAATACCTATGGTTAAAAAGACAAATCCGAGACTAATAATACGTGAACTCCAATGATCTAATTGTTCAATTAACTGGGACCTATAATAATTCCTAATAGAAAAGAGATAGTTGCCTTGTAAAATGTTATTTTCTTCATTCGTGGATTGTATCTTCCAAAAGAACAAAGACTCGTTTAATAAAAGTTTTCTTTTACCAAAAGGACTTATAGTTTTTTGAAATGTAATGACTAGAAGAGCTACTGATAATAATGATCCACACAAAAGGGCCGCATAAGCCAATATCATCATACTTACATGCATCATTAACCATTGGGATTGGAGAGCAGGTACTAAAATCGTGGATTGTTTCATTTGGGCTAAAAAGCCCGAAGTAGCAAAACCCTGAGTAAAAATAGCACCGGGCACCGTTATTGCACTTAACATTTTTTTATATTTTTTAAAATAAGGAATCATATGAATAATATAAAAATTCCACGAAAGGAAAATTAATGATTCATATAAATCACTTAACGGGAAATGCCCCGAAAAAATCCACCGAATGCCTAATAATCCCGTTATACAGGAAAAAGTAAGTATCATACCCTTTTCTAACGAATCATCTAGTTCTACTATTTCGTTGACTACTAAAGTTATTAAATGAATTGTAATTACAATTGAAATGATCGAAAAGGAAATATGATTGAAAAGATGCTCTAAAGTCAAAAATATCATAAGAATAGATATATATAAATATAAAAAGAAAAGAGATCCCTCAATTACAATGCATGAAATCTAAATTAAGAACGAACTTAATCTCATTGTGATGATTATTATTATTAATTCTAGAACTCTTCGATTCGAATTTCTCAAATTGCCGCTACTCGGACTCGAACCGAGATGCTCTAGCACTGCTTCCTAAGAGCAGCGTGTCTACCAATTTCACCATAGCGGCTTTAAATCATAATATATATATATATAATATATAATAGCCTACTTCTCTTTAATCGTCGAGATTTAAAGAATCAATGGCGATATTTTTATTTTATAAAAATTATTCAATTCAAAATTTTTCTTTGCGAAGGACAAGGAATACATGAATATATACACTAGCACTTTTAAATAGAAAGATATATTTTTATTACCCAAGCAAAATTCTTAGTACATACTATCCCACAAAATAGAAATTTCAAATTCAATTTTTTGTAGTTTTATTTTCAAATAAATTAAATAAGAAGAAAAAAGAAATAAGAAGAATTAAATAAGAAGATATATACCAATTCAGAGATATACTAAATCGGGGAGAGAGGCTTTTGAATTGAATCCATTCTATTAAGGATCCCTTTTTGACTAAAGATTTTTTGTTTGCTCTTCCGTCGATATAAAAACCCTTTTCTTTTTTATTGGGTATTGGGATCAATCGGTTGATGGGGAAAGTAAGAATCCCCATCCCATAACTGAAAAAATATATTACAAAAAAAAAAGGGTTTAGTTTACATATCATAAGAGAGAAGCAAGTTCTATTTCATGTTGATCAAAAATATTAATGAATACAAAGCATTCATTCTATATTTACAATTTCAATGCTTTTTTGTGTTGTATGGATTTAAATTCTAAAGGAAATTTTGTAGAAGTTTTTTTGAGTCAGATCGATTCAGATTATTCTATTATTTGATTACTTATTTTTTGTACAAAAAAACTTTTTGAATTACCAGTGGAAAGAGATTTCGCCAATGAAAAAGCTTTTAATGCTGCCGAATATCCTTTTCTTTTCCAAATATTTTTACGAATACGTTTTTTGGAAATTGAAGTACGCTTTTTTGGAACTGCCATTTTTTAAAATAGGTTATTCATTGTTCTAGTTGGATGTGAAAGACATCTATTGTTCAAAGCAAAGGAATCTTTCTGTCCGATTTTTTTTAGTTATAGACCCCTTTTATCTTCTAAGTTTTTTTATAAACTGATAAATATATGAAAATGAAATATTATTATTATGAATATTATGAGAGACTCCCATTTTTTTATATTTTTATGATTCAAATTTCTATTTATGGAATACGGTGTGCCGTAAAAAAAAAGAAGCAAACTTTAGACTTATATTTATGTATATTTATATGACTTTTATTTAACATTTTCTTTTTTTCCATGTCATGTAATAAAAGCACCAAGGGGTTAAAATTTTAGAAGAGTTAAGCTACTCTTAACTAATGACTTAATTAAAAACTTTACTCTTTTTAATGAATACGTGGAATTCCTTCTTTTATTTTTTTTTAATTGAAATGAGATCAGTTCTTTAGTTAAAGTAAACATGATTTGATATGTTTTTATCATTTTTTTCATTTTATGTTATGTAAAGTCGAAAGTAAAGTCTTGGCTTTGGAATAGAAGACAATCAACCAAAGAGTTTTGCAGATTTGTCGTTTGACCAATTAGAACTTCTTGAGTTGAATATTAATAAAATTTTCTTCGATTTCGAATAGAAAGAAAATTAGATTATTGCATATCTTCATTTTTTTTATTGAACTCTTTTGAAAGAGTTAAGAGTCGGTGAAGCTAAAATAAAATTTCTTTTTTATGGAACATATATACCACTATGCATGGATCATACCTTTTATTCCACTTACAGTTCCTTTGTTAATCGGAGCGGGGCTTCTTCTTTTTCCGACAACAACAAAAAAACTTCGTCGTATGTGGGCCTTTCCTAGTATTTCGTTGTTAAGTCTAGTTATGCTTTTTTCAATAAAATTGTCTATTCAGCAAATACATAGCAGTTTTATATATCAATCTGTGTGGTCTTGGACCATCAACAATGATTTTTCTTTAGAGTTTGGTTACTTGGTTGATCCACTAACTTCTATTATGTTAATGTTAATCACTACAGTTGGTATTTTAGTTCTTATTTATAGCGACAATTATATGTCTCATGATGAAGGATATTTGCGATTCTTTGCTTATCTTAGTTTTTTCAATACTTCTATGCTTGGATTAGTTACTAGTTCAAATTTCATACAAATTTATATTTTTTGGGAATTGGTTGGAATGTGTTCGTATTTATTAATAGGTTTTTGGTTTACACGACCTATTGCAGCAAATGCTTGTCAAAAGGCGTTTGTAACTAATCGTGTAGGGGATTTTGGTTTATTATTAGGAATTCTAGGTCTTTATTGGCTAACGGGCAGTTTTGAATTTCGAGATTTGTTTGAAATATTCAATACTTCGATTTCTAATAATGAAATCCATTTTTTAGTTGGAACTGTATGTACTTTTTTATTATTTGCTGGTGCGGTTGCCAAATCCGCTCAATTCCCACTTCATATCTGGTTACCTGATGCTATGGAGGGTCCTACTCCTATTTCCGCTCTTATACATGCTGCGACTATGGTAGCAGCGGGGATTTTTCTTGTTGCTCGACTTTTTCCTCTTTTGATAGTCATCCCTTCCATACGAAATCTAATCGCTTTAATAGGTATAATAACAGTACTTTTAGGAGCTACTTTAGCTCTTGCTCAAAAAGACATTAAGAAAGGTTTAGCTTATTCTACAATGTCACAATTGGGGTATATGATGTTAGCTCTAGGTATGGGGTCTTATCGAGCTGCTTTATTTCATTTGATTACTCATGCTTACTCAAAAGCATTATTGTTTTTAGGATCTGGATCCATTATTCATTCTATGGAAGCTGTTGTTGGGTATTCTCCAGAGAAAAGCCAGAATATGGTTTTTATGGGGGGGTTAAAAAAACACGTGCCAATAACAAAAACTTCTTTTTTATTAGGTACACTTTCTCTTTCTGGTATTCCACCCCTTGCCTGTTTTTGGTCCAAAGACGAAATTCTTAATGATACTTGGTTGTATTCACCAATTTTCGCAACCATAGCCTGGTCTACAGCAGCATTAACTGCATTTTATATGTTTCGCATCTATTTACTTACGTTTGAAGGTCATTTAAACGTTCATTTTCAAAATTATAATGGAAAAAGAAGCAGTTCCTTCTATTCAATATCCTTATGGGGTCAAAAAGGACTGAACCCTATTAACAACAATTTTCGTTTATTAACTTTGTTGCCAATCAAAAATAACGAAAGTGTCTCTAAGAATTCACACGGAAATATAAAAAAAACGATGCAACCCTTTCTTATTATTAATAATTGTGACAATACAAAAATTTCACCATATCCTCGTGAATCGGGTAATACTATGTTATTCCCTCTGTTTGTATTGATTTTTTTTACTTTGTTCATTGGATTCATAGGAATTCCTTTCAATCAAGAAGGCATAGATCCGGATATATTGTCTAAATGGTTAACCCCATCTATAAACCTTTTACATCCAAAATTGAATAATCAAAATTCTTTGGATTGGTCTGAATTTTTGACAAATGCAACCTTTTCAGTTAGTCTAGCCTACTCTGGAATTGTTATAGCGTCTTTTTTATATAAACCCATTTATTCATCCTTACAAAATTTTGACTTAATTAATTTTTTTGAAAAAAGGCATACAAATGTCTTTTTTTCAGACAAAATAAAAAATGTAATATATGATTGGGCACATCATCGTGGTTACATAGATGCTTTTTATACAACATACGTAATTCGGAGTGTAAGAGGATTGTCCGAACTAGTTTATTTTTTTGACAGACGGGTAATTGATGGGATTCCAAACGGGTTTGGTGTTACAAGTTTTCTTGTAGGAGAAGGTCTCAAGTATGTAGGTGGAGGCCGCATTTCTTCTTATCTTTTTTTGTATTTATTCTATGCGTCAATTTTTTTATTAATTTACTATTTTTATTTTACGAATATGAATTTGACTGATCAGTAATAATAATGCGAGGTATTTTGATCTGGTATACACAAGAATCAATCCGAATTTCCTTATTGATTCATTTTATGATCTAATTGATACGTCATTGAATTAGTATTCATGTATCAAAAAAGGATGTAAGACAAGGCATATGCGCAGCTATTTATCCACCCGATATATAGGGTAGGGGATATATAAGACAATTGTATCATCAATCAATTTTCAATCGTGGATACATATGTATCCTTAACATACTGAAACGACTACCATTATTAGTATCAAACCAATAGCGATTCATACAAGCTAAATCTTCTAATCGATAATTCGGCCAAAGAAATAATTTTAATTTTATTAATTTTATTTTATCTCTATCAAGATCTTTGCTTTCATCCAAAAATTGACCGCAGGTTTTTACCTTGTTCCCATTGCAAAATACTGCATTTTTATCCACACAATTACTATTCCTTGAATTGAAACAACTTAGAATTCTCAATTCTCTACGCCGTCTAGACGATAAAAGATTTTCAGGAACAAGCAAATCATAATGATTTTTGTTTCTATTTTTCGTCATCATTTGGTGTCTTGCAATCGATTCCTCAAAATGATTCTTATCCATAATTTCTCTGTATCTTTTTTGATTCTTTTTTTGTTTAATCTCATGAACCAAAGAAATCCTTATGGTTTGATACATAAGAAATTCTACATTATGTTTTACAGGTATACGAACGGGTTCGATAATAAATATTCCCTCTTTTAGGATTTTTGAAAGATTCAAATCCCGGATTAGCATTGGATCCAGAGTTAACTCCTCCTTCTTAATAAAGCCGAAACCAAACTTTGTTGTCATTCTGCTTTCCTTTTCCCATTCAAGTACGGACAGCGCATAATCGAATAATTCCATAGTCAAAGGACTCAGCAGCCATTTCAATTGCAAAGCAAAAGATCCTTTCATGAACGCACCAAAGTCTATTTCCCAAGTCCAAATGCTTTTGGATTTGTTTTTCGTTCTACCCATTTTCATATCTGATTTCGTATAAAGTTCTTCCATATATTTTTGTTGTTTTGAGAGAACAGATTCAGGGTTCCCTTGGTTTTGGGCATCTGATGCGAGATCTCTTTGACCTGTGGGTTTTTTTTCTTCTTGATTCTCTAATTCAAAATATTTTTTTTCTTTTTCATTTGATAGTAGAAGATCCCCTTTTTTATTTTTAGTGATATTTTTATTTTGACTAACATCTTCATTAAAATTAAAAATAAGTGAATGAATTGGTATAAACCCCGGTTTCATTTTATATACATGAAAAAATAACTCAAATTGTGGGAATAACCAAGGTATCGGCTTCGATACAGGACGATTTAGTCTTTCTTCATTCATTCCCATCCAATCAAAGGGGTTTCTTTTCTTTTTTTGATTGGATGGGTTGATTTCTTTATCTTTATTAATTTTGAGATAAAAAAGACCTTTCGTATCAAAATATTTTCTATCTGGATTTTTTATATACATAAAATAATCTTTTCTTATAAAATTAGTAATAGGGATACTCGCCCCCATATCAACAAATTTCGGTTTATGTATGTTGTAATTATATGAGTCCTTCTTATCTTCATAATAAATCGATTGATATGCTAAAAGATCATATCTATACATTTTTAGAAAATGATCGTTTTGATTTAGCAATAACGAAACCTTTTCCTCTCTTTCAGATGAATCCCGTTTGATTAAATTTTGATTTTCAACCCTACAATGTTGATTGACTATATTTCGCCATTTTTGCGGTACTAATTCAGACCATTTTTGCTCAGAGAAATCGTATGGATAATGACTCTTTAACCAATTTTTCCATTGATTCATTCCAGAATTCTGAAGTTTCTTATGCTTTAATTCGGAAGAAATTATTCCTTGTCTTCGAAAAAAATCTTTTATTTCATTCTTAAGAAATAAAGATGCTCCGTCATATTGAAGGACAGATCTTAACTTATACAAGTTAATAACCTGGGTTTGTGATAATTTGTAAAATACATAGGCCTGTGACACGAGGGATAATTTAAAAGAAACCCCCGACTTCGTCTGAATCTTATGACGAATACGAGAAGGTGAAAGTTTTTTTTGTATAGTTGAAATACGCTCAATTATCTTTTTCTCTTTTGTATCAAAAATATATTTTTTTTTTAATTTACGAAAAAGTTTGATAATGAGCATGGGCCTATAAAGACTATTAGTAAGACGATTAATGATATATGGAAAGCTCTCTAGAAGGATATCCGTGTATATCCTTTCCACGATCCATTTTAAAAAAAAATGTGATTTCCGGATTAATCGATCATTTCTTCTTTTTAATATCTGAAAAAGATTTTTTAGTGATGCTAATTTTTGAGCACCATAACTTGTTTTGTTAGGACTAATATTTATCTTTAGAGTTCGAAATCCATTTTTCTTGTCTTTTGTAATTCTTTCTATTTGATTTCTGATTGTGCTTGTTCTATCAGTCAGATCTTTCATTTTGATTTCTGTCAGTGAATAATTTGTCCAATCCATAGATCGGGTTTGAATGGATGATTCATGAATAATCTGATTATTGATTATAGAATCTTTTTTTATTTCACTCGAATCCTCTCTCAATTTTTTTGGTTCTTTTGGGACCTTTAGAAACAAAAATTTTGTTCTTTCTTTGAAACTTTTTAGAACTCGAAAACTCCATTTTCGAATTGCTTTTTGGAGTTTTTTCAAAGGGGGTCCAAAATAATAACAAAACAAAATACCAAGTCCTACGAGAGGAGAACCAAAAGGACGCTCAGTTTCCAGTCCCCAAATCGTTAAAAAAGCAGCAGGACTTTCCTGCTTTGCATTTTGATCCCTACGAGAAGGTCGTATCTTAGATCGGTGCCAAGGTTTCAGACGGAAAGGAAATCGTATCATTATTTGTATACCCTCCGTGACCCAGTTTTGAGGAAAAATTCCGTTTCTTCCTGGTTCTAGTACTGGCATACCATTATAGGTGCATATAACATACACTTCTCTATTCATCTCCCTTATATCCTGCTCCCACTCGGACTCTTGGCGTAATAAGAAACGGACAATATTTTTAGCTAGTATCAACGAAGGTAATACAATAGATTGTCTAAGCCTCGACTGAATTAGTAAAATCAAAGCTCTTATTCCATGAGCATAAATAAGGATATCATAGAGGTCTGATATTCTTTCTCGTGTCCTGTCTATTCGTTCCATTTCCGTCTGCCCGTCCCGCCCCTTTTCCATTTCATTGACTTCTTTTTGAATCTCTTCGTAACTTTTGTTTTCCTCCATGTACATTTTTTTTTGTTTTTTCAACCTCTTTATTCTTTTTGCTACGCTTCCTTTTATACCCTTTCTAAAAATGTCTTGTATTAGGTCGTAAATCTCAATTACTGATAATATGAATGGTTCGAAAAGAGCATCCCAAGAAAATCCTACCCTGTCGAAAAAAAGTGGGGAATACGGATATAAGGGAAACATTTTCCCCGTAAAGGTTTTACGTCTTTGAACACGCATAGAACCTGTGATTATGTCTCGACGAAAATCCGCTTCATAAGTATAATCTAGCATACCCACTTCTTCTATTTCATTAGGCTTCGTCATCGTTTTGATACTAGGGTCGGCATTCGCTGCTTCCTCCGGACCCCGCGTAAAAAGAACTATACGTTTCGCTTTCCTCGAGCGAATTTGATGATCTACTATCCACTCTTCCCCCTCTTCCGTTGTTGCAGTTTTTCCGAGTTGTTCTACCTCGCTGAATAATTTGTATGACCATTGGGGGACTTTTTTATTTATTCCAATCGATTTTTTTCGAGTTGTTTTTTCCATGGGAGGAATTATGGCTGTATCGCATATTGTTTGAATGATGGGATCAATTATGACTCTTTCGATTAAAAATTTCAAAACTTTTTCTGGATCTTCTGAATCAATTCGTCTTTGTTCCGGAAATAAAGAAATTCCTTTCAAATTTGATGTTGATTCTTCAGCAAATTCATCGATTAAAAGACTCAATTCTCTTGCTAATGATTTTTTATCCAATGTATCTATTTTCTGTCCCAACTTCTCTTCCAATTTCTGGTCCAATTTCTGGACCAATTTCTCTTCCAATGTAGCTATTTTCCCTTCCAATTTCTGGTACAATTCTTCAAAATTATGAACATTAAGTTCCTTACCCTTAAAAAGAAGGATACTATGAACTTTATTGAGTTTATTTATAAAATTTTTCTCTATCGAATTTTTGACTGAAGTTTCATTTAGGATTGAAGGTAAAAAAAATTTTATAATTATTCCACGATAGGATCCGTTTAAGAGAGGATCATATATTTTAGGCAAGTATTCTTCTTTAGTTTTATTATTGCACAATCGAGTCTTTTTTTCGAGTACATCCAGATAAGGAGATCCTCTGTCTAGGGCTTCAATTCGATCTCTAAACTCGTTCCTTAGGTTCCTCCATTTTTTTTCATTGGTATAAATCCAACAATAATAATTATGCAGTTCATCATAGAAGAATTTATCCAGTTCATCACAAACGAATTTTTTTGTTGTAAAAAAAGAAAAATACATCTTTTGTCGTAGCATTTCAAAAAAAGCGGATAAACTGGATGGATATGTAAAAGAAATTCTTCGTTTTCCATCACTTTGACATGTATAAAAAAAATATTGTGACATTTCATTTCTTACAGCATGTTCAAATCGAGAATTTTTTATATATCGCAATGGACGATTCCATCGTTTATAATCGAAAAGAAGATTCACAGCGGGTTTTTCAAACCAGACGAGGTCTTTATCTTCTTCTTTTAAGTGAAAGTGGAATTCATCCTTTGTTTTGTCCTTTCCATTCACTCGGATCCTTTCCGTTTCATCGATTTTGTCCGGATCCTCCCTTTCTTCAGAAAAGGGGGAAGTAGAAGGATCTTCTTCGGTGAATCCCTCTTGTTCCTGTTTAGTCCCCTTTGTTTCGAAAGTTGTTTCTATTTCTACATCTCTTTCTTTCTCACTTTCCCCCCTTTCTGTCGTTTTTGAGGTTTCTT